CTAGGGTTTATTGAAAAGAAAGAATTTCTTTTTTCATTTCCATTTTAGAAAGCCAATTTTCCATCGAATTGTTATTGGATACCGAGGACTTAGAGACTCTCCTGAGTCTGTATAGAAAGTATCTTCAGCCCTTTCCACAACCACTAATTCGATTTTCCGTCGGGCTATCCAATCTAATTCAGGACCCGGTAATTAAACACTACATTAGTAGTGGAAGGGAATCAATAAATCTTTATATGAGAGACCTTCCACCACTATAATCTGTCCTTGAATCCTAGAGGCAAGGATTTAGAGCACTTTAGCTTTCGAGAGTCAAACTTCCAGATGTTTAGAACCAAGCAAGCAAGTCTCAAGAGTCCTTTTACTTTGTTTGCTTCTGCTGGGGAAAAATTCAGCGAGTTATATTAGCAAAACGAAATAAGAGATTTCGAGTTTTTTCTTGATCAGGCGACACCCGGATTTGAACTGGGGAAAAAGGATTTGCAGTCCCCCGCCTTACCGCTCGGCCATGCCGCCAAAATGTATGATCTCCTACAAAATAGATGAAAAAAAAAAGTCTCCCTTTGTTTGCGTCGGGTGGGGAATTCCTAAACTTCTTTTTTTATTGGACTTGCATCTTGAATCCCGTTTTCTTAAATTTAACCCTTGCCCGAAAAGAAAAAAATCCTTCGTTTTTTGGATTGGATCCATCCCTTCGGTTGTATGTATAGTATCTCAAAACCTAAATATTTACAAATTTTCCCTCTCTTTTTTATATTGATATTGAAAAATTGAAAAACCAAATGTGGTTTTTCAGTCACAAAAGCCAAAATTTAGGACAAATTGGAACCATTAACTATTAAATGTGACTGTAAATTCATGAACGATTCTTGGATTTGAATCCAAAATTGTCTTTTCTTAATCCTAATGATATAAGACAATCCAAATTGATATATAACTAATCAGTATTGATTCTTTTCCATAAAAAAAATCCTTCCCAATTTCTATTATAACATCAAATAGAAGTATATGTAAACCCCAGAACATAAATTGTTATACAAATATTTAATTGGATATCCTATCTATATATGATGCCTATAGAGAATTATCAGTAAATTGGAGTGCTTCAATTTTTCATTCAATAGATGGAATAGAAAATGGAAATTTTGATATAGCATAGCACGCGCTGTCCCGAATAGAACTTCAATAAAGGAGGAAACATAGATAGCTATCTACACATGGTTAATCAATACAAACTTTATTACTCTATTACGCCCTTCGATCGTATTCTACTAAAAAAAGGTAAAAGTATCTCTCTTTTATGCGAATCATTTGTTGAACAATAGAATCCATGAAAAAGTTAAGTGCTCAAAAAAGATCAACTCTATATTTTTGATGATTATAATGTCTTTATATCATCGAAGAGATTAAATACCGAATCCATTTATTTTTCTGGTACCCAATCGGATTAGAATATGTAATATCATAATAATGGTAGAAATGGAATAACTTTTTTTTTGATATTCTATCCAAAACTCCATAAGTCTAAGTGACATTTATTAATTCCTTTCGATTTTGTATTTGTTACAAATTCCAATTTGAATATAAAATTGTCTTTATTCCTCCGTTCATATGCATTTCATACATTCCATATATGGGGTGGGTCAAATTTCATGTGATTCAGTAAACAAAATAGAAATTCCATCATTGCTAAATCAATCCATATGATTTGATGAAGAATGGGTCAATAATGGAATTTTTTTGAGAAAAGGGAAATTCAAAATGCTCGGGGATGGAAATGAGGGAATGTCTACAGTACCTGGTTTTAATCAGATACAATTTGAAGGATTTTGTAGATTCATTGATCAGGGCTTAACAGAAGAACTTTATAAGTTTCCAAAAATTGAAGATACAGATCAAGAAATTGAATTTCAATTATTTGTGGAAACATATCAATTGGTAGAACCTTTGATAAAAGAAAGAGATGCTGTATATGAATCACTCACATATTCTTCTGAATTATATGTATCCGCGGGATTAATTTGGAAAACCAGTAGGGATATGCAAGAACAAACTCTTTTTATTGGAAACATTCCTTTAATGAATTCCCTGGGAACTTCTATAGTAAATGGAATATACAGAATTGTGATCAATCAAATATTGCAAAGTCCCGGTATCTATTACCGGTCAGAATTGGACCATAACGGAATTTCGGTCTATACCGGGACCATAATATCAGATTGGGGAGGAAGATTAGAATTAGAGATTGATCGAAAAGCAAGGATATGGGCTCGTGTGAGTAGGAAACAGAAAATATCTATTCTAGTTCTATCATCAGCTATGGGTTTGAATCTAAGAGAAATTTTAGAGAATGTTTGCTATCCTGAAATTTTCTTGTCTTTCCTGAATGATAAAGAGAAAAAAAAAATTGGGTCAAAAGAAAATGCCATTTTGGAGTTTTATCAACAATTTGCTTGTGTAGGCGGAGATCCGGTATTTTCTGAATCCTTATGTAAGGAAT